GGGACAGCTATTCGAAATCTTAGGGAAAGACTTGATTTGTTATCTCATGTCTGCTTTTCGTGAAAAAAGACCAATTCAGGGGGAGAGTTTCTTCAAACAACAAGGAGCTGGGGCAACTATGCAATCCAATGATATTGAGCATGTTTCCCATCTCTTCTCGATAAACAAGTGGGGTATTTCTTTGCAAAATTGTGCTCAATTTCATATGTGGCAATTCCGCCAAGATCTCTTCGTTAGTTGGGGGAAGAATCAGCACGAATCGGATTTTTTGAGGAACGTCTCGAGAGAGAATTGGATTTGGTTAGACAATGTGTGGTTGGTAAACAAGGATCGGTTTTTTAGCAAGGTACGGAATGTATTGTCAAATATTCAATATGATTCCACAAGATCTATTTTCGTTCAAGTAACGGATTCTAGCCAATGGAAAGGATCTTCTTCTGATCAATCCAGAGATCATTTCGATTCCGTTAGAAATGAGAATTCAGAATATCACACATTGATCGATCAAACAGAGATTCAGCAACTAAAAGAGAGATCGATTCTTTGGGATCCTTCCTTTCTTCAAACGGAACGAACAGAGATAGAATCAGATCGATTCCCGAAATGCCTTTTTGGATCTTCCCCCATGTCCTGGCTATTCACGGAACCTGAGAAGCGGATGAATAATCATCTGCTTCCGGAAGAAATCGAAGAATTTCTTGGGAATCCTACAAGATCAATTCGTTCTTTTTTCTCTGACAGATGGTCAGAACTTCATCTGGGTTCGAATCCTACTGAGAGGCCCACTAGAGATCATAAATTGTTGAAGAAAAAACAAGATGTTTCTTTTGTCCCTTCCAGGCGAGCGGAAAATAAAGAAATGGTTGATATATTCAAGATAATTACGTATTTACAAGATACCGTCTCAATTCATCCTTCGGAACCAGATCCGGGATGTGATCTGGTTCCGAAGGATGAACCGGATATGGACAGTTCCAATAAGATTTCATTCTTGAACAAAAATCCATTTTTTGATTTCTTTCATCTATTCCATGACCGGAACAAAGGGGGATACGCGTTACGCCACGATTTTTTTGAATCAGAAGAGAGATTCCCAGAAATGGCGGATCTATTCACTCTATCAATAACCGAGCCGGATCTGGTGTTTCATAGGGGATTTGCCTTTTCTATTGATTCCTACGGGTTGGATCAAAAAAAATTCTTGAATGAGGTATTCAACTCCAGAGATGAATCGAAAAAGAAATCTTTATTGGTTCTACCTCCTCTTTTTTATGAGGAGAATGAATCTTTTTCTCGAAGGATCAGAAAAAGATTGGTCCGGATCTACTGCGGGAATGAGTTGGAAGATCCCAAACTAAAAACAGCGGTATTTGCTAGCAACAACATAATGGAGGCAGTCAATCAATATAGATTGATCCGAAATCTGATTCAAATCCAATATAGCACCTATGAGTACATAAGAAATGTATCGAATCGATTCTTTTTAATGAATAGATTCGATCGCAACTTCGAATATGGAATTCAAAGGGATCAAATAGGAAATGATACTCTGAATCATATAACTATACTGAAATCTACGATCAACCAACATTTATCGAATTTGAAAAAGAGTCAGAAGAAATGGTTTGATCCTCTTATTTCTCGAACTGAGAGATCCATGAATCGGGATCCTGATGCATATAGATACAAATGGTCCAATGGGAGCAAGAATTTCCAGGAACATTTGGAACATTTCGTTTCTGAACAGAAGAATCCTTTTCAAGTAGTGCAAGTAGTGTTCGATCGATTGCGTATTAATCAATATTCGATTGATTGGTCCGAGGCTATCGACAAAGAAGATTTGTCTAAGTCACTTCGTTTCTTTTTGTCCAAGTCACTTCTCTTTTTGTCCAAGTCACTTCTCTTTTTGTCCAAGCCACTTCCCTTTTTCTTTGTGAGTATCGGGAATATCCCCATTCATAGGTCCGAGATCCACATCTATGAATTGAAAGGCCCGAATGATCAACTCTGCAATCAGTTGTTAGAATCCATAGGTGTTCAAATCGTTCATTTGAAGAAATTGAAAACCTTCTTATTGGATGATCATGATACTTCCCAAAGACCTAAATTCTTGATCAATGGAGGAACAATATTACCATTTTTGTTCAAAAAGATACCAAAGCGGGTGATTGACTCATTCCATACTAGAAAGAATCGCAGGAAATCCTTTGATAACACGGATTCCTATTTCTCAATGATATCCCACGATCGAGACAATTGGCTGAATCCCGTGAAACCATTCCATAGAAGTTCATTGATATCTTCTTTTTCTAAAGCAAATCGACTTCAATTCTTGAATGATCCACATCACTTCTGGTTCTATTGTAACAAAAGATTCCCCTTTGATGTGGAAAAGACCCGTATCAATAATTATGATCTTACATATGGACAATTCCTAAATATCTTGTCCATTCGCAACAAAATCTTTTCTTTGTGCGTCGGTAAAAAAAAATATCTTTTTTTGGAGAGAGAGACTATTTCACCAATCGAGTCACAGGTATCTGACATCTTCATACCTAACGATTTCCCACAAAGTGGTGATGAAACGTATCACTTGTACAAATCTTTCCATTTTCCAATTCGATCCGATCCATTCGTTCGTGGAGCTATTTACTCGATCGCAGACATTTCTGCAACACCTCTAACAGAGGAACAAATAGTCAATTTGGAAAAAACTTATTGTCAGCCTCTTTCAGATATGAATCTATCTGATTCAGAAGGGAATAACTTGCATCAGTATCTCAGTTTCAATTCAAACATGGGTTTGATTCACACTCCATGTTCTGAGAAGTATTTACCATCCGGAAAGAGGAAAAAACGGAGTCTTTGTCTAAAGAAATGCGTTGAGAAAGGGCAGATGTATAGAACCTTTCAACGAGATAGTGCTTTTTCAAATCTCTCAAAATGGAATCTGTTCCAAACATATATGCCATGGTTCCTTACTTCGACAGGGTGCAAATATCTCAATTTCACCCTTTTAGATACTCTTTCAGACCCATTGCCGATACTGAGTAGTAGTCAAAAATTTGTATCCATTTTTCATGATATGATGCATGGATCAGATATATCACGGCCAATTCCTCATCCTCAGAAGATTCTTCCACAATGGACTCTGATAAGTGAGATTTCGAGTCAATGTTTACAGAATCTTCTTCTGTCCGAAGAAATGATTCATCGAAATAATGAGTCACCCGTTCCATTGATATGGGCACATCTGAGATCAACAAATGCTCGGGAGTTCCTCTATTCCATCTTTTTCCTTCTTCTTGTTGCTGGATATCTCGTTCGTATACATCTTCTCTTTGTTTCCCGAGCCTCTAGTGAGTTACAGACAGAGTTAGAAAAGATCAAATCTTTGATGATTCCATCATACATGATGGAATTTCGAAAACTTCTGGATAGGTATCCTACATCTGAACTGAATCCTTTCTGGTTCAAGAATCTCCTTCTAGTTGTTCTGGAACAATCAGGAGATTCTCTGGAAGAAATACGGGGTTCTGCTTCTGGTGGCAACATGCTATTGGGTGGTGGTCCCGCTTATGGGGTCAAATCACTACGTTCTAAGAAGAAATATTGGAAGATCAATCTCATCGATCTTGTAAGTATCATACCAAATCCCATCAATCGAATCATTTTTTCGATAAATACGAGACATCTAAGTCGTACAAGTAAAGAGATCTATTCATTGATAAGAAAAAGAAAAAACGTGAACGGTGATTGGATTGATGAGAAAATAGAATTCTGGGTAGCGAACAGTGATTCGATTGATGATGAAGAAAGAGAATTCTTGGTTCAGTTCTCCACCTTAACGACAGAAAAAAGGATTGATCAAATTCTATTGAGTCTGACTCATAGTGATCATTTCTCAAAGAATGACTCTGGTTATCAAATGATTGAACAACCGGGATCAATTTCCTTACGATACTTAGTTGACATTCATCAAAAGGATCTAATGAATTATGAGTTCAATAGATCCTGTTTAGCAGAAAGACGGATATTCCTTGCTCATTATCAGACAATCCAAACCTCGTGTGGGGCTAATAGTTTTCATTCCCCATCTCCTCATGGAAAACCCTTTTCGCTCCGCTTAGCCCTATCCCCTTCTAGAGGTATTTTAGTGATAGGTTCTATAGGAACTGGGCGATCCTGTTTGGTCAAATACCTAGCAACAAACTCCTATGTTCCTTTCATTACGGTATTTCCGAACAAGTTCCTGGATGACAAGCCTAAAGGTTATCTTATTGATGATATCGATATTGATGATAGTGACGATATTGATGATAGTGATGATGACCTTAATCTTGATATTGATAAGGAGCTGCTAACTATGACGAATGTGCTAACTATGTATATGACGCCGAAAATAGACCGATTTGATATCACCCTTCAATTCGAATTAGCAAAAGCAATGTCTCCTTGCATAATATGGATTCCAAACATTCATGATCTGCATGTGAATGAGTCGAATTACTTATCCCTCGGTCTATTAGAGAACTATCTCTCCAGGGATTGTGAAAGATGTTCCACTGGAAAGATTCTTGTTATTGCTTCGACTCATATTCCCCAAAAAGTGGATCCCGCTCTAATAGCTCCGAATAAATTAAATACATGCATTAAGATACGAAGGCTTCTTCTTCCACAACAACGAAAGCACTTTTTCATTCTTTCATATACTAGGGGATTTCACTTGGAAAAGAAGATGTTCCATACTAACGGATTCGGGTCCATAACCATGGGTTCCAATGCGCGAGATCTTGTAGCACTTATCAATGAGGCCCTATCAATTAGTATTACACAGAAGAAATCCATTCTAGAAACTAATACAATTAGATCAGCTCTTCATAGAAAAACTTGGGATTTTCGATCCCAGATAAGATCGGTTCAGGATCATGGGATCCTTTTCTATCAGATAGGAAGGGCTGTTACACAAAATGTACTTCTAAGTAATTGCCCCATAGATC